AGTAATAGAATAAAGAATAATAAGTCATAATTCATTGGTTGCTTGTATCATTAACCATTTCTTTATTTTTATGCGAGGAGCTTACCATGAATCCACTGATTTCTGCTGCTTCCGTTATTGCTGCTGGATTGGCTGTAGGGCTGGCTTCTATTGGACCTGGAGTTGGTCAAGGTACTGCTGCGGGCCAAGCCGTAGAAGGTATCGCGAGACAACCAGAGGCAGAGGGTAAAATACGAGGTACTTTATTGCTTAGTCTGGCTTTTATGGAAGCTTTAACAATTTATGGATTGGTCGTGGCATTAGCGCTTTTATTTGCAAATCCCTTTGTTTAATCCTAGAAAATTCCTTGTTTTGTCTTTCTTTTTTTTATTACCTTGGATTTGCCGCTTGATTTTTCTAATTATATCAAGATTTCACTCCTACAATAACTTTAACTTATTCGTTGAGATAATACCCCGTGGGAAGGACTAATTTGAGGATCGGGAATTATCGGATCCACTCGCTTTTTTCCTTCCCGTTCGCAGTCCAACGGAACCCCCTTTTTAGGAGAAGCGTTGCAACAAACGAGGTATTCGCAATTGATATGAGACCTGGACCTAATTCTAATAATTAAATATATTGAGAAATAGAAATAAGGAAATCAAATAAAATAAAAAAGGGCGAAGTCATAAAAAAATAACTATGTTCAATTTAGTCCTATCTATAAAAGGAGATCGTATGAAAAATGTAACCGATTCTTTCGTTTCCTTGGGCCACTGGCCATCCGCCGGGAGTTTCGGGTTTAATACCGATATTTTAGCAACAAATCCAATAAATCTAAGTGTAGTCCTTGGTGTATTAATTTTTTTTGGAAAGGGAGTGTGTGCGAGTTGTTTATTTCAAGAATAAGCTGGATCTAACCAGCTGCGCTTTATTCTTTACAACTAGGAAAGAGAATAACTAGGAAAGGGAGGTGCACGATCTCGCGAATTACTTCTGAATAAATTCAGAAATCATATGTACGAACCATAGCATTTCGCGATTCATTGGTAAATAACCTTTGATTTTCTATCAACCAATAATATGGGACCCTAAACATGGTTAAAGCTAAATTGTTTGAAGTCCGGGCGCAACATTGGTGCTCTTTCTACCACTATGTTAGTATAGAGATGGTTTCAAAATGAATAGTTGCGTTTTATACGATATAGAACACTCATATCGATAAAATGATTTGAACCTTTTACTGGAAAAAGGGAATCCTATCCTTTTTTTATCCAATGCGGAATGGACGACCTATGTATTAAAGTAAAAAGTAAGCGGCATTTTTTGGATTTGAAGAAAAAGAAATAAAAAAAAAACAACCTTGCCGATAATTACAGATTTTTTGTCTGGTCGGAAGAGTCCTCCGAATATTCTGGTCTTGGATCAATGATTTAATATTTTGGAATCCGAGCAGAGAAGAGAGGATAAGCTCATTACATAAAAAAAAGAGATATGGGAATGCCCCATAAGTAAGTGAGCGTGAGAGCCAAATGAACCGAAAGATTCATGTTTGGTTCGGGAAGAGATCATGTAATTTTTTAAATTAATGGGAAGATAATCTACTTTCATTAAGTGATTTATTAGATAATCGAAAACAGAGAATCCTGAGTACTATTCGAAATTCAGAAGAGCTGCGCGAAGGGGCCATTGAAAAGCTGGAAAAAGCCACGGCCCGCTTACGTAAAGTGAAAATGGAAGCGGATGAGTTTCGAGTGAATGGATACTCCGAGATAGAACGAGAAAAATTGAATTTGATTAATTCAACTTATCAGAATTTGGAACGATTAGAAAATTACAAAAACGAAACTATTCAGTTTGAACAACAAAGAGCGATTAATCAAGTCAGACAACGCGTTTTTCAACAAGCCTTACAAGGGGCTCTAGGAACTCTGAATAGTTGTTTGAACAACGAGTTACATTTACGCACCATCAGTGCTAATATTGGTATGTTTGGGGCGATGAAAGAAATAACTGACTAGTCCTTCTACTGTAGGCATTATTTATCGATTTTTCCTTTGCTTCGGAAAAAGAATTAAGCAAGACTCATGGCAACCCTTCGAGCCGACGAAATTAGTAATATTATCCGTGAACGTATTGAGCAATATAATAGAGAAGTCAAGATTGTGAATACTGGCACCGTACTTCAAGTAGGCGATGGCATTGCTCGTATTCATGGTCTTGATGAAGTAATGGCAGGTGAATTAGTAGAATTTGAAGAGGGTACAATAGGCATTGCTCTTAATTTGGAATCCAATAATGTTGGTGTTGTGTTAATGGGTGACGGTTTGATGATACAAGAGGGAAGTTCTGTAAAAGCAACAGGAAGAATTGCTCAGATACCAGTGAGCGAGGCTTATTTGGGTCGTGTTATAAATGCTCTGGCTAAACCTATTGATGGTAGGGGTGAGATTTCAGCTTCGGAATCTCGGTTAATTGAATCGCCCGCCCCCGGTATTATTTCGAGACGTTCCGTATATGA